GGATTTAAAGGATTGGAAAAAGGAAATGCATGTTAAATGCACCTATAATGGTATTCAATTATCCGAAACAGAATTTCCGTACAACTGGTTAACAGACGGTATTCAAATAAAGATCCTATTTCCTTTTTCCCTAAAATCCCGGCGCAGATCTAAGCTACAATCCCTTCATAAGGATTCATTGAAAAAAATAAAAGGACAAGAAAGTGATTTTTGTTTTTTAACAGTTTTGGGAATGGAAACTGAATTTCCTTTTGGTTCTCCCCGAAAACAACGTTCATTTTTTGAACCCGTTTTGCAAGAATTCAAAAAAAAAATTAGAAAATGGAAAACCAAGTCTTTTATAGTTTTAAGAATTTTAAAAGAAAGAACAAAAATTTTCCGAAAAGTGGCAAAAGAAACAAACAAATGGGTCATCAAAAGCATTCGATTTCTAAAAGGAAGAATAAAAAAACTTTCAAAAAGAAAGCCAATTCAATTAGTTATATTGGGAGAAATGAGAGAAATAGAGGATTTGGGTGAAATTAAAAAAGATTCGATAACAATAATCGGGAATCATACGATTAACGAATTGTCTATTCAAATTCGATCTATGCATTGGACAAATTTCTCACTAACAGAAAAACAAATGAAAGATCTAAGTAATAGAACAAACATAATCAGAAACCAAATAGAAAAAATTACAAAAGAGAAGAAAAAAGGATTGCTAACTCAAGAAATAAATATTAGTTCTACCAAAATAAGTTATCGTGCTAAAATATTAGAATCATCAAAACGGATTTGGCAGATATTAAAAAGAAGAAATACTCGATTAATCCGTAAATCATATTTTTTTATAAAATTTTTGATTGAAAGGGTATACATAAACCTTTTTTTATCTATACTTAATATTCCAAGAATGAATGCAAAATTTTTTTTTGAATCAACAAAAAAAATTAAAATTCAAAATGTCCACAATAATGAAGCAAATCAGGAAAAAATTAATAAACCAACTAAAAATACAATTCACTTTCTTTCGACTCTAAAAAAATCACTTTATAAGATTAGTAATAATAATAAGAATTCAAAGATTTTTTGGGATTTATCTTCTTTCTCACAATCCCAAGCATATGTATTTTACAAATTATCACAAACCCAAGTTATTAACTTTTCTAATTTAAGATCTGTCCTTCAATATCACGGAACATCTCTTTTTCTTAAGAATGAACTAAAAGATTGTTTTGAAAAAAAAGGAATATTTCAGTACGAATTAAGACATAAACCTTTTTGGAAGTTTGGAATGAATGAATGGAAAACCTGGTTAAGTAGTCATTATCAATACGATTTACCTAGGATTAGATGGACTAAATTAGTACCACAAAAATGGCGAAATCGAGCGAATCAAGACTGTATGACTCAAAATAAAGATTTAAACAAAAAAGATTCATATGAAAAAAACAGATTAACTCATTACCAAAAAGAAAAACAAAATCTTTTTGAAGCGGACCCATTACAGAATCAAAAATCCAATTTTCAAAAATACTATAGATATGATCTTTTATCATATAAATCGATTAATTATGACGATAAGAAAGACTCGTCTATTGATAGATCACTAGTCCAAGAAAGTTTTTATAATTACAACACAGGGAAAGGAAAATTTTTTGGTATGCTGGGAAGTATCCCTGTCAATAATTATTTAGGGGAAGACGATATTATGGATATAGATAAAATTTCGAATAGAAAATATTTTGATTGGAGAATTCTCTATTTTTGTCTTAGAAATAAGATCGATATTCAATCCTGGGTTGATATGGATACTGGTACCAACAGTAATCAAAATACTAAGATTGGGGCGGATAATTATCAAATAATTGATGAAATTACTAAGAAAGGTCTTTTTTATTTTACAATTCATCAAAATGAAGAAATTAACCCATCCAACCAAAAAGAGTTCGTTTTTGATTGGATGGGAATGAATAACAAAATACTAAATAGTCTTATATCAAATTGGGAGCTTTGGTTCTTCCCAGAATTTGTGCTACTTTTTAATGCATATAAAACGAAACCGTGGATCATACCAATCAAATTACTTCTTTCCGATTTTAATGGAAATGCAAATGGTAATAAAAAGAGAACTATAAAGAAAAAGGATATATCATCGAATCAAAAAAAATATCTTGAATTAGACAATGGAAGTCAAGAAGAAAAAAAAACCACAAGCCAAGGAAATCCGAGATCAGATGCACAAAACCAAGTAAGTCTTGGATCAGTTCTCTCAAAGCAAGAAAAAGATGTTGAAGAAAAGTATGCGGGATCTGACATGAAAAAACGTAGAAAGAAAAAGCAATACAAGAGCAATATAGAAGCAGAGCTTGATTTCTTACTAAAAAAAGATTTTCATTTTCAGTTGAGATGGGATAATTCTTTAAATGAAAAGGTAATGAATAATATCAAAATCGGTTGTCTCCTGCTACGACTGATAAATCCAAGAGAAATTGCTATATCCTATATTCAAAGGGAAGAAATGCGTCTGGATATTTTGATGACTGAGAAGGATTTCGCTCTTACCGAATTGATGAAAAGGGGAATAGTTATTATCGAACCTGCTCGTCTGTCTGTAAAAAATGCTGGACAATTTTTTATATATCAAACCATAGGTATTTCATTGGTTCATAAGAATAAGCGCCAATTAAAATTTAATAAAAGATACCGAGAAAAAGGCTATGCTGATAAGAAATTTTTTGATGAATGGATTCCAAGCCATCAACTAAGGACTGGAACTAAAGACAAAAAGCATTATGATTTGCTTGTTCCTGAAAAGATTTTATTCCCTAAACATCGTAGAGAATTGAGAACTCTAATTTGTTTCAATTCGAAGAATAGAAATGGTATGCGTAGTTACGTTTGGGATAAAAGAAAAGATCTTGCTCGAGAAAAAAAGAAATTCATTAACGTAAAGTTCTTTCTTTGGTCCAATTATCGATTAGAAGATTTAGTTTGTATGAATCGCTATTGGTTTAATACCAATAATGGTAGTCGTTTCAGTATGGTAAGGATACATATGTACCCACGATTGAAAATTCGTTAATACTATGTTTTTCTTATCTATGCTTATGGTGTGTGGGATATATGAAAACCCAGATATTCACACATACCTTATCTTCGATTCCATTCTGATACATGATACCCATTTAATGATATCCATATCAATTAGATCTATAAATGAATCAACAGAATCGTTTTTTTTAGGTATCAACTTTTCTCTTTTCCACAAATATAAGATACTTTTGGATCCCTAATCAAATTGCAAATTGAATTCATTTTTGGTTGTTTTTAGAGAAAGTTGATAACGAACGTAAGATTGTTGTGTATATCAAATTCAAATGACTAACATTATTATTATTGATCAGTAAAATTCATATAAAAAAAAGGAGGGAGGAGATTTTGTTTTATGGTAAAAAATTCATTCATCTCAATTATTTTTCAAGAAAAAAGAGAAGAAAACTGCGGGTCTGTTGAATTTCAAGTAGTCAGGTTCACCAATAAGATACGAAGACTTACTTCACATTTGGAATTGCACAGAAAAGACTATTTATCTCAGAGAGGTCTACGGAAAATTCTGGAAAAACGCCAACGGTTGCTATCGTATTTGTCAAAGAAAAATAGAGTACGTTATAAAGAATTAATTATTCAGTTGAATATTCGGGAGTCAAAAAATCGTTAATTTGAAATCCAATTTTGAAATATTTGATTTATTAGATTTTGAATATTGATGAACTCCTTTTTGTTTTCAACAATTCATGCTAAGAATGAATCGAGGAAAAACCTATGAATATACTAGCTACTGGGAAAGACCTTATGGTAGTCAATATGGGCCCTCACCACCCATCAATGCATGGTGTTCTTCGTCTCATCGTTACTTTAGATGGTGAAGATGTTATTGACTGTGAACCAATATTGGGTTATTTACACAGAGGGATGGAAAAAATTGCGGAAAATCGAACAACTATACAATATCTGCCTTATGTAACACGTTGGGATTATTTAGCTACTATGTTCACAGAAGCAATAACTGTAAATGGACCAGAACTGTTGGGAAATATTCAAGTACCTAAAAGGGCCAGCTATATCAGAGTAATTATGTTGGAGTTGAGTCGTATAGCTTCTCATCTGTTATGGCTTGGCCCTTTTATGGCAGATATTGGTGTACAGACTCCTTTCTTCTATATTTTCAGAGAAAGAGAATTAGTATATGATCTATTCGAAGCTGCCACCGGTATGAGAATGATGCATAATTATTTGCGTATCGGAGGAATAGCAGCTGATTTACCTCACGGCTGGATAGATAAATGTTTGGATTTCTGTGATTATTTTTTAACAGGGGTTGTTGAATATGAAAAACTTATTACGCGAAACCCTATTTTTTTAGAACGCGTTGAGAGAGTAGGCATTATTGGTGGAGAAGAAGCAATAAATTGGGGTTTGTCAGGACCAATGCTACGAGCGTCTGGACTCGAATGGGATCTTCGTAAAGTCGATCATTATGAGTGTTACGACGAATTTGATTGGGAGGTACAGTGGCAAAAAGAAGGAGATTCATTAGCCCGTTATTTAATCCGAATGGGTGAAATGACGGAATCCATAAAAATTATTCAGCAAGCTTTGGAAGGAATTCCGGGGGGGCCTTATGAGAATTTAGAAATCCGATGCTTTGATAGAGAAAACAACCCAGAATGGACTGATTTTGAAGATCGATTCATTAGTAAAAAACCCTCTCCTACTTTTGAATTGCCGAAACAAGAACTTTATGTGAGAGTCGAAGCCCCAAAAGGGGAATTGGGAATTTTTCTGATAGGAGATCAAAGCGGTTTTCCTTGGAGATGGAAAATTCGCCCACCGGGTTTTATCAATTTGCAAATTCTTCCGCAGTTAGTTAAAAGAATGAAATTGGCTGATATTATGACGATACTAGGTAGTATAGATATCATTATGGGAGAAGTTGATCGTTGAAATGCTAATTGCTACAACAGAAGTACAAGATATCAATTCTTTTTCCAGATTGGAATCCTTAAAAGAGGTCTACGGGATCATATGGATGCTTGTTCCTATTTTCACGCCTGTATTGGGAATCACAATAGGTGTACTTGTAATTGTGTGGTTAGAAAGAGAAGTATCTGCAGGAATCCAACAACGTATTGGGCCTGAATACGCTAGCCCATTGGGAATTCTTCAAGCTTTAGCCGATGGGACAAAACTACTTTTGAAAGAGAATCTTCTTCCATCTAGAGGAAATACTCGGTTATTCAGTATTGGACCATCTCTAGCAGTCATATCAATTCTACTAAGTTATTCAGTAATTCCTTTTAGTTATCGCCTTGTTTTAGCTGATTTCAATATCGGTATTTTTTTATGGATTGCCATTTCAAGTATTGCTCCTATTGGACTTCTTATGTCAGGATATGGATCAAATAATAAATATTCCTTTTTAGGTGGTCTGCGAGCTGCTGCTCAATCGATTAGTTATGAAATACCATTAACTTTATGTGTTTTATCAATATCTCTACGTGCGATTCGTTAAAACAGAAACTCTTCTTTTCCCTATGCTTTTCCTTCGACAAAAAAAAGAAATTTAATAGATATCTTCATCTTTTTATTCATTTATTTCTTCTTTAGGTTAATAAAATTAATTAGGTAGTTATATATGAGTGAAAGAAAACAACTTCGAAATTCGCAGTAAAAGTGGGTTGAGTCTCATTTCCTGTGTACAAGAGTTAAGGTTAAGCCGAAGTAAACAAACATGGAAGAAGCCCTTTACCCCAAGATTGGTTGATTGGTCATCCTGGCTTGAAGCGGACTCAAAGGATCAACCCTATGGAGTTTTCACTATCGTTTGTATGTATTACAATACAGATATTACAAAAGGGGGATTAAAAAAAAGATGGGTGAGTAGGAAGGAACACCAAAAAACACACAAAGGATTAGTAATGGAAATTATGTAAATTATCTAAAAGGATACTTCTGCATATCATAAAAAGAATACTAATTGGGGCTTTAAATTGGTAGAAATGATCAGGCAGTACTCCCCACAATTCCGATCCAGAGTATGCTCCTATCCACTGATTAAAGAAATGACTATCGGGAACGAAATAATACTTTACCCTTTTTTAAGCGCCCCCTTTCCTTTTCTCAGAATGAAGAAGAGGAACAAAAAAAAATAGAAAAAATACAATTCCAATATAAACAAAAAAGATCTTTTTATTCTTTCTTTCATATATTCATAGAAATCAAATTCCTGTCCTGATTCATGAACTAATGGAATGCTTAATTCTTTTTCGTAATTGAAAATCAAATGATGGGTTGAAATATCTATTGATATTTATACAAGGAGTATTTTATTCAAGGAGTGATTAAGTTATTACTCAAGACAGAAAAATTGAAATTCGTAAAGGATGAGATCAATTCAGAAATATTCTTTATTTTTTATTTATTTTTAGAGTTTATAGCAGATAGAATTCCATTGGTATAATATAATTGGGGACCTTCCAATAGATTTTGACTCTATCCGATAACCATATCAAGATAACTAATACTGGCTCAGTCCTTACATTTATTTGTGGCCCTGAGGAGCCGTATGAGGTGAAAATCTCATGTACGGTTTTGTAATAGCGATGGGAACAGGAATGTTATCACCGACTATGATTATCTAACAGTTCAAGTACAATTGATATAGTTGGCGCGCAGTCAAAATATGGTTGGTTGGGGTGGAATTTGTGGCGTCAACCCATAGGGTTTATGGTTTTTCTAATTTCTTCTCTAGCGGAATGCGAGAGATTGCCTTTTGATTTACCAGAAGCCGAAGAAGAATTAGTAGCAGGTTATCAAACCGAATATTCAGGGATCCGATTTGGTTTATTTTACGTTGTTTCTTATCTAAATCTATTAGTTTCCTCTTTATTTGTAACAGTTCTTTACTTGGGTGGTTGGAATCTTTCCATTCCGTACATATTTGTTCCGGAGCTATTTGAAATAAATAAAGCGGATGGAATTTTTGGAACGACAATTGGTATCTTTATTACATTAGCTAAAACTTATTTGTTCTTGTTCATTCCTATCACAACAAGATGGACTTTACCTAGATTAAGAATGGACCAACTCTTAAATCTTGGCTGGAAATTTCTTTTACCTATTTCTCTCGGTAATCTATTATTAACAACTTCTTCCCAACTCCTTTCACTGTAAAGAAAAAAGGAATACTATATTTTCGACTTGTCTCAAACAAGAGAAAGAAAGAAAATCAAATTATTCATAACTATTCACGATATGTTCCCTATGGTAACTGGGTTCATCAATTATGGTCAACAAACAGTACGGGCTGCAAGGTACATTGGTCAAAGTTTCCTAATTACCTTATCCCAAGCAAATCGTTTACCTGTAACTATTCAATATCCTTATGAAAAATTAATCACATCGGAGCGTTTCCGCGGTCGAATCCATTTTGAATTTGATAAATGTATTGCTTGTGAAGTATGTGTTCGTGTATGTCCTATAGATCTGCCAGTTGTTGATTGGAAATGGGAAACAGATATTCGAAAGAAACGATTGTTTAATTACAGTATTGATTTTGGAATTTGTATTTTTTGTGGTAATTGCGTTGAGTATTGTCCAACAAATTGTTTATCAATGACTGAAGAATATGAACTCGCTACGTACGACCGTCACGAATTGAATTATAATCAAATTGCTTTAGGCCGTTTACCAATATCAATAATTGACGATTTTACAATTCGAACAATTGGGAATTCGTCTCAAAGAAAAAAGGAGTAAACCTCTTGATTAAAGAGTAATTGCAAAGTACTAAGGTTTCTTTTTGTTAGAAGGGGATAAGGTCTTTCTCTTTGCTTGGTCAATAATTACAAATCCTAACTATTAATTGGGTTCTGAGAAGTATGACTTAATTTGTATTGAAAGTCTATTAAGATAATATCTCCATTTCAAACAGCCGTTTAGAATACAGAAAAGAGTGAAATTGACCCAATAACTAGACCCCCGTTAACTCACACTTATTAGATTATAATTTAATTCAATTGGGAATGTCTCAGAAAAAAATTTTTCCTGGTCGGTTCTCAATAAGGTCATGAAAAACATTTCGATTTATTTATCTCTTATTTTAATATAATGGATTTGCCTGGACCACTACACGATTTTCTTTTAGTTTTTCTGGGATCGGGTCTTATAGTAGGAGGTCTGGGAGTAGTATTACTTACCAACCCAATTTATTCTGCCTTTTCATTGGGATTGGTTCTTGTTTGTATATCCTTATTCTATATTCTATCAAATTCCCATTTTGTAGCTGCTGCACAACTTCTTATTTACGTGGGGGCTGTAAATGTTTTAATCATATTTGCTGTAATGTTCATGAATGGTTCAGACTATTCTAAAGATTTTCATTTTCATCTTTGGACTATTGGGGATGGGGTTACTTCCCTAGTTTGTACAAGTATTTTTTTTTCACTAATCACTACTATTCTAGATACGTCGTGGTATGGGATTATTTGGACTACCCGATCCAACCAGATTATAGAGGAAGATTTGATAAGTAATAGTCAACAAATTGGTATTCATTTATCAACGGACTTTTTTCTTCCATTTGAACTGATTTCGATAATTCTTTTAGTTGCTTTGATAGGTGCAATTGCCGTGGCTCGTCAGTAAAAAATCTTTATAACTAGGAACAGAAATCCAAATTCAACCTTTTTCTGTGTTATCACATCCATTTCTCTGAAATTCGATTTGAATACTGTTCGGTTCATGTATAAAATCGAAATTTTTTTAGTCGCCCTATTCGATCTATTACCAATATCTTGTTTTGTTCCGTACTTGTTATATTCTAAGCAATCGAATCACTTGAATTATTGTTCATATTGAAATGAATCGGAATTGGTACGGAGTTGGTCAATGATACTCGAGCATGTACTTGTTTTGAGTGCCTATTTATTTTCTATCGGTATCTATGGATTGATCACGAGCCGGAATATGGTGCGGGCTCTGATGTGTCTTGAACTTATACTAAATGCGGTTAATATAAATTTCGTAACATTTTCTTATTTTTTTGATAGTCGTCAATTAAAAGGAGATATTTTCTCAATTTTTGTTATAGCTATTGCAGCCGCTGAAGCAGCTATTGGATCAGCTATTGTTTCGTCAATTTATCGTAACAGAAAATCGACTCGTATCAATCAATCGACTTTGTTGAATAAGTAGTATTTAGAAATCATAATATTCATCAATTCGAACTAGTCTATATAATTAGAATACGTCGTAACCTCAATCATGTTTGCAAAAACATAAGAAATCAAAGTATCTTTATTCCCTATTAGTATTATGAGTTGATCCAGAAGTGGATTGATTAGAAAAATTCTGGTAAATCATGGATTCATCTGGTGTTTAAATATATGGGCTATTTCCAACTTTACTAGATCGAAACTTTTTAGGAGTTCAAAAATTTATAAGATCCAATGTCACATTCAGTAAAGATTTATGATACATGTATAGGGTGTACTCAATGTGTCCGCGCCTGCCCCACAGATGTATTAGAAATGATACCTTGGGACGGATGTAAAGCTAAGCAAATTGCTTCTGCTCCAAGAACAGAGGACTGCGTTGGTTGTAAGAGATGTGAATCCGCCTGTCCAACGGATTTCTTGAGTGTTCGAGTTTATTTATGGCATGAAACAACTCGAAGCATGGGTCTAGCTTATTGATATTGAGACGTTTCAGAAAACCCCACTTAAAGCCATTCCGAATCCATTTTCTTTTTTTTTTTTTTACCGATTACCGACAAAAACCCGTACTCTAAAATGGAATTTATTCTTATTGGGTTTTTCTTGTAGAGTACGGGTTTTTCTGGTCCAAGTGTATCTTGTCTTTACCACGAATTTTTTTCATTTTTTTCCTTGGTTAACAATAATTGTAGTTTTTCCGATAGCCGCGGGTTCTTTAATTTTCTTCCTCCCCCATAGAGGAAATCAGGTGACTTTAGAGTATACTATATTTATATGTGCCTTAGAACTCCTTATAACCACCTATGCGTTCTGTTATCATTTCCAGTTCGACGATCCATTAATCCAGCTAGCAGAGGATTATAAATGGATCAATTTTTTTGATTTTTACTGGAGATTGGGAATAGATGGACTTTCCTTAGGACCTATTTTACTGACAGGATTTATCACCACTTTAGCTACTTTAGCGGCTCGGCCAGTTACTCGGAATTCCCGATTATTCCATTTCCTGATGTTAGCAATGTACAGCGGTCAAATAGGATCATTTTCTTCTCGAGACCTTTTACTTTTTTTCATCATGTGGGAGTTAGAATTAATTCCCGTTTATCTACTTCTATCCATGTGGGGGGGGAAAAAACGTCTTTATTCAGCTACAAAGTTTATTTTGTACACTGCGGGAGGATCCATTTTTATATTAATAGGAGTTTTGGGTATCGGTTTATATGGTTCCAATGAGCCAATATTCAATTTGGAAACATTAGCTAATCAATCGTATCCCGCGGAACTGGAAATAATATTTTATATTGGGTTTCTTATTGCTTTTGCTGTCAAATCACCGATTATACCCTTCCATACGTGGTTATCAGACACCCATGGGGAGGCGCATTACAGTACTTGTATGCTTCTAGCCGGAATCTTATTAAAAATGGGAGCATATGGGTTGATTCGGATCAATATGGAACTATTACCGCACGCTCATTCTATATTTTCTCCCTGGTTGATGATAGTAGGTACAATGCAAATAATTTATGCAGCTTCAACATCTCCTAGCCAACGGAATTTAAAAAAACGAATAGCTTATTCCTCCGTATCTCATATGGGTTTTATAATTATAGGAATTGGGTCGATAACCGATACTGGACTCAACGGAGCCGTTTTACAAATAATTTCTCATGGGTTTATTAGTGCTGCACTTTTTTTCTTGGCAGGAATGAGTTATGATAGAATACGTCTTGGTTATCTTGACGAAATGGGCGGATTGGCTATCCCAATCCCAAAGATATTCACCATATTCAGTATCTTATCGATGGCTTCCCTTGCATTACCGGGCATGAGTGGTTTTGTTGCGGAATTGATAGTATTTTTTGGAATAATTACCAGCCAAAAATACTTGTTAATGCAAAAAATACTAATTACTTTTGGAATGGCAATTGGAATGATATTAACTCCTATTTATTCATTATCTATGTCACGGCAAATGTTCTATGGGTACAAGCTATTTAATGCTCAAAACTCTTATTTTTTTGATTCTGGACCCCGGGAGTTATTTGTTTTGATGTCTATTCTTCTACCCGTAATAGGTATTGGTATTTATCCGGATTTCGTTCTCTCCCTATCAGTGGACAAGGTCGAAGCTATTCTATCTAATTTTTTTTATAGATAGTTTTCATGAATAAAAAAAATCAAAAACCAATCCTATGTCCTCTGCTTTTTAAAATAGGTCGTTGTCCAATGAAAAAAAAAGAAGTCTTTTTTCGTGTCTTAAGCTTAAAGTGAAAATTAACTAAAAAAGAATAAGAATAAATAAGTCAACAATAAATAACTAAATTTGAATTGTAACCAGACACACCTTATGGCCTTTGTGAGAACCTTTTGAATCACTACAGTACTTGATTCAAAAGGTTCTCGGCAGCTTCCACTAAGTTTCGTTTCTATATTTGCGCTGTCCTATGTTTGTATTCATTAGTCCCCTTCCTTTCTTCAATTCACTTAGATGTTAATTAAATGAACCATAACTATGCAACCCGATTCCTAATAGATTGACCCCGAAGTAGCATATCCAAATTATAAGAAAGCCCATAGAAGCCACAATTGCAGAATTTACACCTTCCCAATTTGGATTTGTTCGCGTATGGAAATAAATCCCAAATAGAGTCCAAGTAATAAATGCCCAAGTTTCCTTTGGATCCCAACTCCAATATGATCCCCATGCCTCATTAGCCCATACTGCTCCCGAAAGAATACCTATGGTTAAAAAGATAAATCCTAGACTAATAATATGATAACTCCACTGATCCAATTGTTGAATCAATTGATATCCATAATAATTTCTAGCAGAAAGAAAATAAGGAAAAGAAGTGTTTAGTAAACCATTGTTTTTTTCATTCAGGTATTGTATTTCACCAAAGGAAAATGATTCATTTCCATTTAATAAATTATTTCTTTTATCAAAAATCCTTATAATTTTTCGAAATGTAATGACTAGACGAGCTGTGGATAATAATGATCCACATAAAAGAGCTGCATAACCTAATACCATCATACTTACGTGCATCATTAACCACTGGGCTTGTAGAGCAGGTACTAATATTCCGGATTGATGCATTTTGGTTAAAAACCCCGAAATAGCAAAACTCTGGGTAAAAATAGCGCTTGGCGCGGTTATTGCGCTTAAATCATTTTTATGTTTTTTAAAATAGAAAATCCTATGAATAATAGAGAAACTCCATGAAAGAAAGATTAATGATTCATATAAATCACTTAATGGGAAATGCCCCGAATAAATCCAACGAGTGACTAATAATCCTGTTAGACAGACAAAGGTAGCAATCGTCCCTTTTTCTAATGAATCATATAATCCTATGATTTCATCGACTAATAAGGTTATCAACTGGATTGTAATTCCAATCGAAACTACCGAAAAGGATATATGAGTTAATATATGCTCTAATGTTGAAAATATCATAAATAAAAATAAAAAATGAAAAGGGAGAGTCTTTCAAGTATACGGAATGGAAATCAGAAGTTAAATTCATTATCATTATAGGACTTTTTGCATATCTTTTTATCTTTTATAAAAAGATAAAAAGATATGCCGCCACTCGGACTCGAACCGAGATGCTCTAGCACTGCTTCCTAAGAGCAGCGTGTCTACCGATTTCACCATAGCGGCTTGCTCGAAATTATAATAACCTATTTTTACTCAATCGTCGAGATTTAAAGAGTCAATTTCAATGAAATCCTTTTTAGGAAGCATTCCGATTGATGAATAAAAACTTGTTGAAATAGAGATGGAAAGAGCCCCCCCTTTGCCGTCTTATTTAATTATTTAAGGTTTCAGCTTTATTGGATAACTTTTGTGTTGTCTTATTTAGTTATTTATAAGGGGGTGGGGTGATGGGGAAAATAAGAATCCCCATCTTGCGAATGAAAACATATTTCAATAACTCAATAAAAAAGAAAAAGGGGTTGAAACTTTTGATTTGGTTTTTATTCTTTTTTTTTTTTCAAATTCCAAAAGAAGGACCAAACTCTTTTTTTAGAATTCAGTAGACAAATTCATCGGTTCAAAACATTAATGAATGGAAATCTTTACTTCCTTTTTTTATTTCTATTTTTCTATTCTAGAATATATATTCAAAAGTAGAGTCTAAATTAGAAACGAAATTAACTCATTTTTTGAATTAGGCTGATTCAGATTATTCCGACGTTTTATTAGTTATTTGTCGTAGAAAAAAACTTTTTGAATTCCCCGTGGAAAGGGATTTCGCTAACGAAAAAGTTTTGAACGCTGCCCAATATCCCCCCGTTTTCCACCTATTTTTATGAATACGCTTTTTTAATAGAGAAGTACGCTTTTTTTGAACTGCCATTCGCAAACTAAAGGATTGTTCATTGATAAAATTGGATGTGAAAGACATCTATTCTTTGAAACAAATTCTTTTTGATTTTTTTATTTTGACTATTCATTTAATTATTTGTCTATTTATTCTCTAAATTATACTACCTTTATAACAAAAAATAAATAGAAATATGTGAAAATAGAATAAAAGAGTACTAGAACAAAAAAGAAAAACAATATGATATATAATTTTTTCAATTTCTATTACATACAATATCCGCGACAGAACAATTCTTATTTCGAAGTGATTGGTGGTGTCTTTCTTTATATCCCGATATCCCGACCCGTATTCAAATCGATATCTCTAGGCTGTATTATGCCATATAATATAAATCGAATTGAATTGGTTGAAGTTGATAAAAAAAGCAAAACAAAAGTCTTTCCTTTTCTATCTCTGTCTAGTTTCGGCATGCTACATTTAGAGATGAAAAATATATCACCCAAGTTTAAGAAACCGTACCGAATAAAAAAAAATTGAATCTTTTTTTCCCTTTTTTCTAGTAATAGGTTCTTAAATGGCATTTATTGGAATGGAAGACAAGCAATTAGTTCCGAAATGAACTAGTTAATGGTTCTGACTAAACAAATTCAAATTCAAATACCCAGTTCTTTTTTTATTGGGGAAAGCTCTGGGACATCCTATGATTTATATCAAAATCAATACTTTTTTTGGTGTTCTTGATTGATGTACATAAATTTATGTAATAGGGACTAATAATTGAAATCCGAATTTGTTCCATCTTCATAAAAATCTTACTTAGTATAAGTATAATACTGAGTATAAAAAAATTCTTTCTTTTTTACTAGTAATTTAGTTATATCCTTCGATCGCTCTGAACTTTGAATATTTTTTTTGACGTATTTGGGAAAGATTTAAAATAACTACTAATAGAAAATTCTATTTAAGTTTTTTTACTCCCTTAATTTTAGCTTAATTTTTTTTATTAATCCCTTCCAAAAGAGATAAGAGCTGGTGAATCAGAAACAATTAATTAATTAAGAATAAAAACACAAGTTATAATTATTTTTTTTATGGAACATACATATCAATATTCCTGGATCATACCTTTCGTTCCACTTCCAGTTCATATGTTAATAGGAGTGGGACTTCTACTTTTTCCGACAGCAACAAAAAATCTTCACCGTATGTGGGCTTTTCCTAGTATTTTATTGTTAAGTATAGTTATGATTTTTTCGGTCGATCTAGCTATTCATCAAATACATCGAAGTTGTATCTATCAATACGTATGGTCTTGGACGATCAATAATGATTTTTCTTTAGAGTTTGGACATTTTATTGATCCACTTACTTCTATTATGTCAGTATTAATCACTACAGTT